TCTTTTTGAACAGAATATCCAAACCACACCTTCTTTTTTTTGATACCCCCGGGTTAATGAAACTCATTTTTCGAAACTGGATGAGAGAGGGAACAGAACTAAAAATTTCAGATTATATAGAAGAAAAAAAAGAGAAGGACAAAAAAGAAGAAAACAAAAGAAAAGAAAAAGCACGAATAGAAATAGCAGAAGCCTGGGATACCATCCCATTTGCACAAGCAGTAAGAGGTTTAATGTTAATAACTCAATCGACTCTTAGAAAATATATTCTATTACCTTCATTAATAGTAGCTAAAAATATTGTCCGTATACTACTATTGCAATTTCCTGAATGGTCTGAGGATTTCAAGGAATGGAATAGAGAAATACATATTAAATGCACCTATAATGGTGTTCAATTATCAAAAAGAGAATTTCCAAAAAATTGGTTACTAGACGGTATTCAGATAAAAATACTATTTCCTTTCTGTCTAAAACCTTGGTACGGATCTAAGTTAGGGTCTTATTATATAGATCGAATTAAAAAGAAAGGGCAAAAAGATGATTTTTCTTTTTTAACAGTTTGGGGAATGGAGACTGAACTTCCTTTTGGTTCTCCCCGAAAGCGGCCTTCCTTTTTTGGACCCATTTTAAAGAAACTTGAAAAAAAAATTGGAAACTTCAAAAAAAAATATTTTATAATTCTACAAGTTTTAAAAGCAAGAACAAGATTTTTTCTAACTATCTCAAAAAAAACAAACAAATGGTTTAGCAAAAGTATTCTATTATTAAAAATAATAATAAAAGAAATCTCAAAAATAAAAAGAATTCTATTTAGTAGATTGAAAGAAATAGATAAATCAAGCGAAACGAAAAAAGAAAAAGGTTCTATAATGCGTAATCAAATAATTCATGAATCCGTGAATCAAATTAGATCTACAAGTTGGACAAATTATTTACTGACAGAAAAAAAAACGAAGGATCTAACTGATAGAACAAGTACAATTAGAAAAAAAATAGAAAAAATTACAAAAGAAAAAACAAAAGTGACTCCAGGAATAAATGTTAATCCTAATACTAATAAAAGTAGTTCGAATGCTAAAAGATTCGAATTACCAAAAACTATTTGGCAAATATTAAAAAGGCGCAGCGCTCGATTAATTCGTAAATTTTATTTTTTTATAAAATTTTTCATTGAAAAGATATACATAGATATACTTCCTATGATTAATATTCCCAGAATGCATACAAAACTTTTTAGAAAAACTCTTATTGATAAACCAATTTTAAATATTAAAAAAAATCATGAAAAAGGTAATAAAACTAATGAAACGAAAATTGACTTTATTTCAACTATACAAAAATCCTTTTATAATATTAGTAATAATAATTTACAGAATGTTGATGGATTATCCTCCTTCTCACAAGCATATGTATTTTACAAATTGTCACAAATCCAAGTTCTTAAATTAAACAAGTTAAGATCTATTCTTGAATATCACGGAACACCCCTTTTTCTTAAAACTTCAATAAAAACTTATTTTGGAAGACAAGGAATAATTGATTCTGAATTCAAAGCTAAGAAACTTCGGAACTCGAAAAAAAATAAATGGAAAAACTGGTTACTAAGTCATTATCAATACCATTTATCTCAGATTAGATGGTCTAAATTAATAGCACAAAAGTGGCAAAATAGCACCAATCAATGTCATACAATTCAAGATACAAATTTAAAGAAAGAGGGTTCATATGAAAAAGAACAATTAAGTTATTATAAAAAACAAAGCGATTACAAAGTATATTTATTACCAAATCAGAAATATAATTTTCAAAAATACTATATATATAATCTTTTATCTTATAGATCTATTAATTATGAAAAGAAGGAGGACCCATCCATTTATAATTATAGATCACCATTCCAAGTAAATAAGACTAAAAAGAATTCTTATAATTACAACACACAGAAAAGAAAAACATTTGATAGATTAGGCTATATCTCTATCAATAATTTTCTAGGCAAAAGTGATATTATATATATGGAAAAAAATACGGATCGAAAATATTTTGATTGGAAAATCATCAATTTTTGTCTTAGAAAAAAAATAGATATTGAAGCCTGGGTCAAGGTCGATACCAACAAGAATCAAAATACTAAGAACGAGGATACTAATTATAATTATCAACTAATTGATAAAATTGATAAAAAAAACCTTTTTTATCTTATGGTTCATCAAGATCAAGAAAGCAATTCCTCCAAAAAAAAAAAAAAATGGGATTGGATGGGAATGAATGCAGAAATACTAAGTCATCCTATACCAAATCTGGAGCTTTGGTTCTTCCCAGAATTTTTACTACTTTATAATGCATATAAAATGAAACCCTGGTTTATACCAAACAACTTCCTTTTTTTTAATTTTAATAGAAATGAAAATCTTAGTGAAACTCAAAACATCAATAGAAAGCAAAAAGAAATTATACCGTCGAACGAAAAAAAATCTTTTGAATTAAAAAATCAAAAAGAAAAAGAATCTGAAAACCAAAGAGATCTTAGATCAAAGGTGCAAAACCAAGAAAATCCTGTATCTATTCTTTTAAATCAAGAAAATGAGATTGAAGAAATTTATTCAGAATCAGACATGAAAAAACTACAAAAGAAAAAACAATACAAGAGTAATACGGAAGCAGAACTAGATTTCTTCCTGAAAAGATATTTACTTTTTCAATTGAGATGGGATGGTGCTTTGAATCAAAGAATGATCAATAATATCAAAGTATATTGTCTCCTGCTTAGAATGAAAAATCCAAACAAAATAACTCTATCTTCTATTCAAAGGAGAGAAATGAATCTTGATATAATGCTGATTAATAAGAATTTAACTTTTACAGAATTGAGGAAAAGGGGGATATTGATTATCGAACCTCTTCGTCTGTCTGTAAAAAAATCCGAACAGTTTATTATGCATCAAACCATAAATATTTCATTAATTCATAAGAGTAGGCGTTGTACTAATCAAAGATACCGAGAGCAAAGATATGCCGATAAGGAAGATTTTGATAAATTTATTCAAAGACATCTAACTGGAAATAATTATTCTGATTTTCCTTTCCCTGAAAATATTTTATCGTCTAGACGTCGTAGAGAATTAAGAATTCTAATTTATTTCCATTCAAAAAATAGAAAAAGTTTGGATCAAAATAGAATATTTTGGAATGAGAATAATTTTCAAAGTTGTGGTCAATTTTTGAATGAGAATAAAGATATTGATATACATCAATTAATTAAATTAAAATTCTTTCTTTGGCCCAATTACCGATTAGAAGATTTAGCATGTATGAATCGATATTGGTTTGATACAAATAATGGCAGTCGTTTCAGTCTCTTAAGGATACATATGTACCCACAATTGAAAAGCGGTTAATGATACTTTACGTCCTATATCATATCTGATATATGAAAGTAAACAAATGCACATATAACTTGTCTTACATTTTAGTCTAATATATATGATACTAATTTAATGTAATGAGGTATCCATTATTTTATTTCTAAAAATGCATCAAAAAAATCTTCTTACTTTTTAATTTTAAGATAAGATTTAAACAATTCTCTTTTGAAAATGCAAAATATACAATTTTTTTGTATGCATATCCGAATCCAATTTAAATTGGATTGATTTATTTGATTTGATGAAATTAGATATAGAATTCCATAAAAAATGAGTTTATTGTGTATATCAAATTAAACTAACTCACATTATTGATCAGTAAAATTCATATTTGTAAAAAAAGGGGGGATTATTTTATGGTAAAAAATTCATTCATTTCAGTTTTTTCACAAAAAAAAAAAGAGGAAAACCCAGGTTCTGTTGAATTTCAAGTATTCCGTTTTACTAATAAGATACGACGACTTACTTCCCATTTGAAATTGCACAAAAAAGACTATTTATCTCAGAGAGGCCTGCGGAAAATTCTAGGAAAGCGCCAACGCCTGCTCGCTTATTTATCAAAAAAAAATAGAGTACGGTATAAAGAATTAATTAGTCAGTTAAATATTCGAGAGACAAAAACTCGTTAATTTGAAAAGTTATTTTAATTTTGATGACCCTCTTTTTTGTTTTCAGCAATTCATGGAAGAATGAATCGGGAAAAAACCTATGACTGCACCAGCTACAAGAAAGGACCTCATGATAGTCAATATGGGTCCTCACCACCCATCAATGCATGGTGTTCTTCGACTCATCCTTACTCTAGATGGTGAAGATGTTATCGACTGTGAACCAATATTGGGTTATTTACACAGAGGGATGGAAAAAATTGCAGAAAACCGAACAATTATACAATATTTGCCTTATGTAACACGTTGGGATTATTTAGCTACTATGTTTACAGAAGCAATAACTGTAAATGCACCAGAGCAGTTGGGAAATATTCAAGTACCTAAAAGAGCCAGCTATATCAGAGTAATTATGTTGGAGTTGAGTCGTATAGCTTCTCATTTGTTATGGCTTGGACCCTTTATGGCAGATATTGGTGCACAGACTCCTTTCTTCTATATTTTTCGAGAAAGAGAATTAATATATGATCTATTCGAAGCTGCCACCGGTATGCGAATGATGCATAATTATTTTCGTATTGGAGGAATAGCCGCTGATCTACCTCATGGCTGGATAGATAAGTGTTTGGATTTTTGCGATTATTTTTTAAGGGAGGTTGCTGAATATCAAAAGCTTATTACACGAAATCCTATTTTTTTAGAACGAGTTGAGGGGATAGGTATCGTTAGTGAAGAGGAAGCAATAAATTGGGGTTTATCAGGACCAATGCTACGAGCTTCCGGACTACAATGGGATCTTCGTAAGGTTGATCATTATGAGTGTTATGACGAATTTGACTGGGAAGTCCAATGGCAAAAAGAGGGGGATTCATTAGCCCGTTATTTAGTACGAATCGGTGAAATGATAGAGTCTATAAAAATTATTCAACAAGCTCTGGAAGGAATTCCAGGAGGGCCCTATGAA